GAAAAGCGCAGATTTTCAAGAACGGGAATCTTATGATATGTTGGGAATCTATTATGATAATCATCCACGCCTGAAACGTATTTTAATGCCCGAAAGTTGGATAGGATGGCCTTTACGTAAGGATTATATTGTTCCCAATTTTTATGAAATACAAGATGCTTATTGAAGGATAAGAAACGAATCTTCACTTCTACAACTTCCGATATCTAAGGACTATTCGTATGTTCTGCTCTAGATCAAACAGAGTAATTGATGTCCCATTGGTACTACGGGTGGATAAAAAAATAAACGACAAATTAAGAATTCATTGAGATTCAAAAAAGTTGTCTTTTAGATTAGCTAAGAACCGATAGAATGAACTAAAAAGTTCTGCATCAGGAACTTTGTACCGCGCATACATCAATCACTTACTTAGATGGGCCCCAGAAAGTCAGTCATATAATGTATGAGGAAATGAAGAAATAGAAAAAGATATGAGAGAGGATCAGATTCTATTTGTACTGGATCGGAGATGAATCTTATCTATTTTCATCCTTTAACTCCCCCAAACTAAACTCTAGTTTTTCTTTAGTTTTGGGCGTTTCAACTAACTAATTTAACCTTTTTGAATATGGATTATGTATGAAGTATTAATATTCATTTTATATGAGAGGAGACACAATATGTTATGAACAAATAACAAAAAAAAAGAAATATAATCAATTTATAAACAAACTATCTACCCATCTATCTATATCTATCTATAAAATAGATGGGGTAGATCGCATGATAACTAGATAAAAAACTTACGTATGTGTCATGATCTCGACATATGTATATCGATCCATATTGGTTAATTTATAGACATAGATACTCATCAAAAAATTAATCATGTGCCAGGAACCAGATTTGAACTGGTGACACGAGGATTTTCAGTCCTCTGCTCTACCAGCTGAGCTATCCCGACCATTCCCCTTTCTGGTGCATCATCTCCTCATTTTACTAGATAACTTGGGTTTATGTCAATTAAAAAAAGGATGAAAAGTATTACAAAGTCTTATCTAGGGACCGGAATTTCTTTAGTCTTCGCAAAGAGGGACTTTGTCTATAAGTTTTAGTACGAGTAATGCTATGGATTGTGAATTACTCAAATGAGTACTCCTTGTTCAAAGATATTCATTTGTACGTATATCATATATATAATATATAACATTAGATATGAGAAAACCATTTCCGTCCGGATCGATCCATTTAATTTGTAAAAGAAAAAAATGAGAATAATAACCACCTTCAAACCATTAATGAAAAAAAAGATAACTAGGTAGGGAGTGAAATAAGCTTTTGGGGATAGAGGGACTTGAACCCTCACGATTTTTAAAGTCGACGGATTTTCTTCTTAATTATAAATTTCATTGTTGTCAGTATTGACATGTAGAACGGGACTCTATCTTCATTCTCGTCCGATTAATTAGTTCTTCAAAAAATCTATCAGACTATGGAGTGAATTATTTGATGAATGAATATTTGATTCTTCTTTCAATTTGAAATCGATTCACAAAAATTCTTCCATTTTTTTTTTTCATATAAATTTTTTCATTTCATAAATATATAATATATATAAATTAGAAAAAAAAAGTAAGGATTCGGGTTGTTATTAATCATTTGATATAGTTCAGTACGTATATGCTTCACCCTTTTTTTTTTGATTGGAATTTTTATGGAAGAATTCTTATAACAACACAGCACAGTCAACCCCATTTGTTAGAACAGCTTCCTTTGAGTCTCTGCACCTATCCTTTTTTTCTTGCTTTCTGAACCCTTATTTTTTTCTTTTGAAAAAAGGAGTTGGCTCAGGATTGCCCATTTTTATTAATTCCAGGGTTTCTCTGAATTTGAAAATTTTCACTTAGTAGGTTTCCATACTAAGGCTCAAACCAATTAAGTCCGTAGCGTCTACCGATTTCGCCATATCCCCTTTTATTTTAAAATAAGGATCTCAGTGTGATGTCCTTCCCCCTTATTTATTTATGCCAGAACCATCGAATTTCTTAGATTTGATATGGATTACTATGCCCGAAGGGTGTTTCCTCCTATTTTATTTTTTGTTTTTGTCTATCTTCTTTCATCTCTATCGGAAGCCTATATTTGATTGGTCTAATCAGAAATTATTCTATCATTTCTGTAGCTGCAATTCAATATGGATGGGTATATACCATATATATCCTCCTCCCTTTTCATTTTCCAATGCAATTTGTAATACTCAAAGGGTCGATTCTTTGTTTTTCATCTTAGTCTCTGACTAAAAGCATAAGAATATCTTATTATGTTGATTAGGTTTTCTTAGGACAGACTTTTCTAACTAAAATGAAAATTCTATTTATTTTTATTATTTAATAATAAGAAAATTATTTAATATTATTAAATAATAATATTATGAAATTAATTTCAAATCGAAATTGAATTTAAATAGAATCTAATTGTTCTAGACGAAAAATAAAAAATATTCTATTTATATATAGAAAAAAAAAAGATACTAAATTCAATATTTATATTTATTTCAAATTAATATAATATTATAAATATTATAAAAGAAAAAAATGAATAGTTAATAGCTAAGCCTAAACTAAGATATAGTTTATTGAATTCCTATTCATGTAGAATTTCTGCGAGCCCGCTTAGCTCAGAGGTTAGAGCATCGCATTTGTAATGCGATGGTCATCGGTTCGACTCCGATAGCCGGCTTTTTTTATTTATTTGTTCGATTTTTTTATTTTACATGATGGATAATTTTTTGAAATCAAAAAACAAAGAATAAAGGCGCCTTTTCCCTTCTTCAAAAAATTAAAAAGTTACCAACCTATTATGTTAATTATGTTATGTCGTAGAAATTTCCAACTATGAAAAAAAGGAAAAGAAAGAGTCTTTTTCCTAATTTGTTCTGCCGAGCTTTACCCCCCTTTATTTTTCTATTTTGATTTTACTTACATTTTTACTTACATATATATAATTTTATATTTTAATACAATATGTATATACAATATATATATATAATACAAAAATGGGTTCATATATGCTATTTATACAATTCATCTCATTATTTATTGTAATACAATACTTCAGGAAATTTCACTTCATTTAGTTTAGTTTTATTTAATTTAGGTTTATTTTGTAAAATGAAATATATATATAAAATAAATTATTAAATTTAAATTATTAAATTAATAAATAAGGAGTCTTTATGTCGCGTTACCGAGGGCCTCGTTTCAAAAAAATACGTCGTCTAGGGGCTTTGCCTGGACTAACTAATAAAAGGCCTAGAGCCGGAAATGATCTTAGAAACCAACCGCGTTCCGGGAAAAGATCTCAATATCGTATTCGTCTAGAAGAAAAACAAAAATTACGTTTTCATTATGGTATTACTGAACGACAATTACTTAAATACGTTCGTATCGCCAGAAAAGCCAAAGGGTCAACAGGTCAGGTTTTACTACAATTACTTGAAATGCGTTTGGATAACATCCTTTTTCGGTTGGGTATGTCTCCTACTATTCCCGGAGCCCGCCAATTAGTTAACCATAGACATATTTTAGTTAATGGTCGTATAATAGATATACCAAGTTATCGTTGCAAACCCCAAGATACTATTATGGCGAGGAATGAACCAAAATCCAAAGCTCTAATTCAAAATTATCTGGATTCATCCCCCCGTGAGGAATTGCCCAAACATTTGACTCTTGACCCATTCCCATATAAAGGATTAGTCAATCAAATAATAGATAGTAAGTGGGTCGGTTTGAAAATAAATGAATTGCTAGTGGTAGAATATTATTCGCGTCAGACTTAACCCTAAATAAAATACAAAAAGTTCGGACAATTTGGCCCCTTTCTTTCGCCAAACTAAATTCACTTAAGGTTTAATTCAAGTTAAAGTCAGGGGTTTGATCCAGATTTTCTCCCACTCATATATCCTACCCCGTCCTTTTTCCTATTCATGTATCATAGATCGTCAGAAAGATTTTCACTCCTTGTCCATTCTTTCCAGTATTTTACGTACCGCAGCAATTAGAAATAGAATATATCAAAAAAAAAAGGACCTAACTGTTAGGTTCTAATAATGGTATTTCTTGTTGTTTGATTGATTTGTTACAGTTAGGGATGTTGACGAATTAGGTGAAAAGTACGGAAAGAGAGGGATTCGAACCCTCGGTAAACAAAAGCCTACATAGCAGTTCCAATGCTACGCCTTGAACCACTCGGCCATCTCTCCTACACAATACAAGAATGATTATGACTCAGAAACCGAAGAAATAGCGATACATTACTATAATTTAATTAATAAAAAATTCTATTAATATTATATTCGATTTTTGTTTGGTTTGGATAGGTACGACCAAATAGACCGTATTAAATCAATGAATTGGAACGAATCAACTGATTGATCAGTTGATTTTTTTAGACCATGTATGATTAATGGATACTCTTCGACCATAGTTCTATTTCGATTTAGACTACAATTCCATAAAAATTAGAAAATATTACTTTCCAGTTTTAAAGTTCTCATCAACAAATCCCTTATTTCATCGATCTATTACAAATTCACGAGTCATCCCAGGGATATTTCTATTTGATTGTATAGTGTATACTTGCTATGGGCACAACAAAAATAAACGGTTATTCTATTTCCATCATCGAATGATTATTCGATTCTTTTTCCTTTCCTCTTTGGATCCCCTTCCTTTTTAGATCCTAATTCAATCAAAACTTTTTTTGACCTAATCGAAAAATTCCTTGATTCTTTCGCTTCGATGATTCGATGAAATCGGAATAGTGCCTATACTACTACATTTGATTTGTATGAATTCGAATGGTATTCAACTATTTCTTATTCTTATTGATTTTTTAAAAAGGAGCAATTTGAGTATTTGGAATAATTGGAATAAAAAATAATTAAGTATTTAAGTAATAGTAATTAAGTAAAATATTAAGTAGTATTCGTATCTTTATGTAAATTTCTTTTGTTTGGGAATGCAAATGAATCTGTTTTTATGTTACTTCGTACTGTACAAATCCTTTGTTTGTGGAATCTTTTTCCCACAAGGGGAAATTATAGAATGGATTCATACCTATGCCGAGATCGCGGATAAATGGAAATTTTATTGATAAGACCTTTTCAATTGTGGCCAATATTTTATTACGAATAATTCCGACCACTTCAGGAGAAAAAGAGGCATTTACTTATTATAGAGATGGTGTGATTTGATTCTTTTTTTTTTTTTTAGTTAAATTTACTGCTCTTAGTTTTCCGAGAAAGGCACACGATTCGGGATAGCAAAGAAAAAATATTATTATTCTATATTTATAGAAATAAACCTACGCTTGTTGAAGGTGAAGTTTAGAAATAAAACAATTCCTTCTGTCGTGTATCCCCGATTGATGCAGCCTCAGATACTATGCTTCAGTTATCGATTTTAGTATTGAGCGAAAGGTTACGCCTATGTGTTACGTATTACAGGTCAATCCTACTTCCTACTAATATAGTACCAATAGGCGGCATAGGGGAAGGAGCACTACATCTAGCAATCGACAACACGAAAGCTTTGTTAAAAATTACCTACCTACCCCCTTTTCTTATCTGGATTGGGATTAACAAAAATGGTTGGGACAACAAACATCCATCTCGTTCGTACATTGGATACCCATATAACCATCGAAGGCTGTTGAAGTGACTATTTCCTGGAAATTAGGAGGCGTTGAGAACAAAGGAATTGTTGGAGTTATCCTTTCTATTTAGTACCAAGACGTTTGATATTAGTAAAAGCTCTTGCGCAAGAAGGTTGGCTAGAGATTTTTTTTGTAAAAACACTAGCCCCGCTTAGTTCATAATGAGAATATTTCAACCCCTTTTTTATTTTTTATCTCATTATGCATATTAAGGGAGGAGCCGTATGAGATGAAAATTTCACGTACGGTTCTGGAACGGAGATTCAGATTCTTTGAATCGAATGACGACCGTAACGGATGTCGGCTCAATCCGAAGGAAATTATGCGGAAGCTTTACAGAATTATTATGAAGCTATGCGACTAGAAATCGATCCCTACGATCGAAGTTATATACTCTATAATATAGGCCTTATCCACACAAGTAATGGAGAACATACGAAAGCTTTAGAATATTATTTTAGGGCACTAGAACGAAACCCATTCTTACCGCAAGCTTTTAATAATATGGCGGTGATCTGTCATTACGTGCGACTATCTCCACTATAGAAAGAAAAAGGAATAAAAAATCCGCTAGTAAATACTAAAAAAAAATAGGCTCGCTACATACGCATCGTCCAAAACGACGATTTTTATGAGCTGTAGCAAAAAAAGAAACTTCATAGACGTAAAAATATGAAGAAATAAGATATGCCTATATACTTTTTTCTATGTCTATGGATAAAAAAATCTAATTGATAGAAAGGAAGCACCGTAAAGATTAATTAATGAGGTTTTTGGCCAATACATTAAGAAAAGAGCTGCTTACTTATGCCTATATATAAGATAGATAAAAGTTAGGAATTTACTTATGTAATAGAGTCGATCCACTAAGGTATTAAGCGGCGGTGTAGGATCAGATCCCAAAGATAGTAAGTCTTTTCTTTCTTACTTATGGAAAGCCTTTTTCAAAGATTCTATATAAGTTTCGATATGAAAATAAATTTCGATATGAAACCGAGATAGTTACCTTGCGGAAAATACGAACGATAGGAATAAATACCTATGCTTTCCGCAGGTGGGAGAAAAGATAAAACTGATTATTAATCAATATGAAAGTTTGAAACTCATGCGATTAACCTCTTTTGGTTACCCCGAATAGTGGGATAGATCTATAAGAAATCTCATTCAGTTTGAAAGGTAAAAAGGATACCAAAAGAATTGACTGCGGAGCCGTATGAGGTAGGAAACTCTCAAGTACGGTTCTAAGGAAAGGAATTGACCCACCTATTCCGACCGAGGAGAACAGGCCATTCGACAGGGAGATTCTGAAATTGCGGAGGCTTGGTTCGATCAAGCCGCTGAGTATTGGAAACAGGCTATAACGCTTACTCCTGGGAATTATATTGAAGCGCATAATTGGTTGAAGATCACGGGGCGTTTCGACTAAAAGACTAAAATTTTCTTATTATTTCTTATTTTTTTAGTTGTTAGAATTCATCTTGGTCCATTAGTAAAAGAAAATGGAATCATTCTTCTGGGAAGAACCGATCAAAGAATTTCATTATATCCCTTCTCAGATCATTCTAGTTTGTCTGGTATTTCGTAGGGATAAAGGATATACAGATACAGTAGAGAATAGATTTATTTCTTTTTTTCTATTAAATTAATAAATAAAAATTGAATTAAATATTAAAGCAAATTCTATTAAATAAAACAAATAAAAAAAAAATATTTTATTTGAATAATAATTGAAAATAAATATTTCTAAATCGAAAATAAAAAAAAAAGGTCCGTTGAGCGCCGCGCGTCTATGTCATAATA